ATCAGATATGATATAGGACATAAAGTATCATTAACCTCTTTTCAATTGTGGGTACATATGTACCCTTAAGAGACTGAAACGACTGCCATTATTTGTATCAAACCAATATTGATTCATACGCGCTAAATCTTCTAATCGATAATTGGGCCAAAGAAAGAATTTTAATTTAATTAATTGATGTCTATCAATATCTTTATTTTCATTCAAACATTGACCACAACTTTGAAAATTATTCTCATTCCAAAATAGAATATTTTGATCCAAACTTTGTCTATTTTTTGAATGGAAATAAATTAGAATTCTTAATTCTTTACGACGTCTAGACGATAAAATATTTTCAGGGAAAGGAAAATCAGAATAATTATTTCCAGTTAGATGTCTTTGAATAAATTTATCAAAATCCTCCTTATCGGCATATCTTTGCTCTCGGTATCTTTGATTAGTACAATGCCTACTCTTATGAATTAATGAAATATTTATGGTTTGATGCATAATAAACGGTCCTGATTTTTTTACAGACAGACGAAGAGGTTCGATAATCAATATCCCCCTTTTCCTCAATTCTGTAAAAGTTAAATTCTTATTAATCAGCATTATATCAAGATTCATTTCTCTCCTTTGAATAGAGGATAGAGTTATTTTGTTTGGATTTTTCATTCTAAGCAGAAGACAATATACTTTGATATTATTGATCATTCTTTGATTCAAAGCACCATCCCATCTCAATTGAAAAAGTAAATATCTTTTCAGGAAGAAATCTAGTTCTGCTTCCGTATTGCTCTTGTATAGTTTTTTCTTTTGTAGTTTTTTCATGCCTGATTCTGAATAAATTTCTTCAATCTCGTTTTCTTGATTTAAAAGAAGAGATACAAGATTTTCTTGGTTTTGCACCTTTGATCTAAGATCTCTTTGATTTTCAGATTCTTTTTCTTTTTTATTTTTTAATTCAAATTCAAAAGATTTTTTTTCGTTCGACGATATAATTTCTTTTTGCTTTCTATTGATGTTTTGAGTTTCACTAAGATTTTCATTTCTATTAAAATAAAAAAAAAGGAAGTTGTTTGGTATAAACCAGGGTTTCATTTTATATGCATTATAAAGTAGTAAAAATTCTGGGAAGAACCAAAGCTCCAGATTTGGTATAGGATGACTTAGTATTTCTGCATTCATTCCCATCCAATCCCATTTTTTTTTTTTTTTGGAGGAATTGCTTTCTTCATCTTGATGAACCATAAGATAAAAAAGGTTTTTTTTCTCAATTTTATCAATTAGTTGATAATTATAATTAGTATCCTCGGTCTTAGTATTTTGATTCTTGTTGGTATCGACCTTGACCCAGGCTTCAATATCTATTTTTTTTCTAAGACAAAAATGGATGATTTTCCAATCAAAATATTTTCGATCCGTATTTTTTTCCATATATATAATATCACCTTTGCCTATAAAATTATTGATAGGGATATAGGCTAATTTATCAAATGTTTTTCTTTTCTGTGTGTTATAATTATAAGAATTCTTTTGAGTCTTATTTACTTGGAATGGTGATCTATAAATGGATGGGACCTCTTTCTTTTCATAATTAATAGATCTATAAGATAAAAGATTATATATATAGTATTTTTTAAAATTATCTTTCTGATTTGGTAATAAATATACTTTGTAATCGCTTTGTTTTTTATAATAACTTAATTGTTCTTTTTCATATGAATCCTCTTTCTTTAAATTTTTATCTTGAATTGTATGACATTGATTGGTGCTATTTTGCCACTTTTGTGCTATTAATTTTAATTTAGACCATCTAATCTGAGATAAATGGTATTGATAATGACCTATTAACCAGTTTTTCCATTTATTTTTTTTCGAGTTCCGAAGTTTCTTAGCTTTGAATTCAGAATCAATTATTCCTTGTCTTCCAAAATAAGTTTTTATTGAAGTTTTAAGAAAAAGGGGTGTTCCGTGATATTCAAGAATAGATCTTAACTTGTTTAATTTAAGAACTTGGATTTGTGACAATTTGTAAAATACATATGCTTGTGAGAAGGAGGATAATCCATCAACATTCTGTGAATTATTATTACTAATATTATAAAAGGATTTTTGTATAGTTGAAATTAAGTCAATTTTCGTTTCATTAGTTTTATTACCTTTTTCATGATTTTTTTGAATATTTAAAATGGGTTTATCAATAAGAGTTTTTGTTGATTCAAGAAAAAGTTTTGTATGTATTCTGGGAATATTAATCATAGATAGAAGTATATCTATGTATATCTTTTCAATGAAAAATTTTATAAAAAAATAAAATTTATGAATTAATCGAGCGCTGCGCCTTTTTAATATTTGCCAAATAGTTTTTGGGAATTCGAATCTTTTAACATTAGAACTACTTTTATTAGTATTAGGACTAAGATTTATTCCTGGAATCACTTTTTTTTTTTCTTTTGTAATTTTTTCTATTTTTTTTCTAATTGTACTTGTTCTATCAGTTAGATCGTTCGTTTTT